AAGGCAGAATTTTTGTTTGATAACTTCTCGATCTTGCTTACGAGAATGGGGATTTTAAGGAACCATTCATGAATAGGAATAACGAATCTGAAAATTCTATACAATTACAATTATGAAAAACGGAAAGATTCCTTAGATCTAATCATTCCATTATATTGACAATTTCGAAAAATGAGCATACTATGATGCTAGTATGAGGGCGGTTGGGAAAGTGGGCCCCCATCGTCTAGTGGTTTAGGACATCTCTCTTTCAAGGAGGCAGCGGGGATTCGAATTCCCCTGGGGGTAGGGTACTACGAAAGGAAGTTGATCATGGATTACCAATAAGTCGAAATTGGATTCTTCCTGGGTCGATGCCCGAGCGGTTAATGGGGACGGACTGTAAATTCGTTGGCAATATGTCTACGCTGGTTCAAATCCAGCTCGGCCCAAAAATTCGCCAATCTACCAAGCGATGGTATAACCCATTTGATAAATACCCCATACGAAGATAAAAGAGAATTCCATTTTATGCTAGATCCCTTATTTCGCTGGGATTGTAGTTCAATTGGTTAGAGCACCGCCCTGTCAAGGCGGAAGCTGCGGGTTCGAGCCCCGCCAGTCCCGATGGATCCAATATCCAAAAATGCATCAATTCACTTTTTTCTTTCTATGAACTACGCTTTCTATGAACTATGAAAGGGTGTCGGGGACCTAATTTCATTTCCAAAGAAAAAGGGGAGTTTCGAACTTAAGTCTTTTTTTTTTTTTCGCTTTTCTTTTTAAGTTTGTAACTAGGTGACTAATCGAAGTGAAAGGACAATCTGATAATACTTCATCAGATGATTCATTGTACAAGGAAGGCGTAAGGTAAGTTATAGAAAAAAACAAACGGATGATAAATAAAGGAATTTTGGAAGGAATTTTGGATGGATTGGGTCAGGAATCCAAATTCCATTTGGATTCGGTATGGAGAAAATAACTTCCTATGTTATAATATTATACTATTCAAGTCTCGACGACAAATTTATTTGGTAGATTAGATATTGTTATTCGTGATATTATTGATCTGATTCAGGACCATTGAGAAGTAATTCATTCATTGAATTTACAGACGAAAGGTTTATCATCTCTAAGGGATTAAATCCCGAGTTATTGTGAAGTAAAAAAACCGATGAGATTATGGAAGTAAATATTCTTGCATTTATTGCTACTGCACTATTCATTCTAGTTCCTACCGCCTTTCTACTTATCATTTACGTAAAAACCGTTAGTCAAAATGATTAATGCTATGGAATTTGAATTTGAAAATTCGATTTCGTGTCTTAACTTAAATGAAATGAGCGGACTTTAATCGTCAATATTGTATTTGATAGTATGGTAGAAATAGATGAATCTTTCTTTCTACCATACTATCTACCTCTTAGTGTATATCTATTTCTTAGCCTATAAAGTTTTTAATTTAGAATAAATTAAGTTTCTGTAGATCAATCTACAATTGTCTTTATATATGTGTATATGAATTCCATATATTTGTTTGAAATTCACAAAAGACCCCGATTTGCTACATCTATTCCTTCCAATCATCCGAATCCCTTTCTTTTCGATAGACAAAGAGGGGAATCGCTGAAATATCTCTTTGATTCAAAGAGTATGCTTCATCTCATAGATTCTTCAGTTGGAGTTCAATGGGATAAATTCAGACATTTTTTTATTTTGAATAGTTCAAAACGAGTTTGAGAATGATCTATAAAACAAAAGCTACGCTTTTATTCCTCAACTCAATTAGTAATACTTTTAGAGCCCACTTCTTCCCCACACTACGAGTGAAAGGGAAAATGTAAAGACTACCATTAAAGCAGCCCAAGCGAGACTTACTATATCCATGTGAATTATGTCCCCTATCTCTATAAATACAAAGGAATTTTTCCATTATTTCTCACTAATAATAATGGAATCAACGGTGCAGAGTCAAAACAAAAAGGGATTCTGTTTGAACACTATTGAGAAATCAACCCCCAATGGATTCGGATTTCAGATTAAACACAAGTAAGATATAAGTACATCCCAAGGAAGTGGGAACATGCCGGAATACGAATAAAATAACAAAAAAATGCCCTCTTTTCGATAAAAGTCAATTATCGATCCAATATGGACAAGATCGATTCTTTAGACATTCCCTTAGTGATAGAAGGGAGTCGTGAAGTCTTGATAGCCCCTCTGCCGGTTGATTTGACTATTCGAATCAAACAAAGTATCAACAGTCTGTTTCCTCTTCTTCTCGCGGGTAATCATTCTGCGGGTTATATCAGCAGAACAGAAGAGAAGAAGAAATTTCGAAGTTTTTTGTTTGTTGATCAGGCGACACCCAGATTTGAACTGGGGAAAAAGGATTTGCAGTCCCCCGCCTTACCGCTCGGCCATGTCGCCAAAATGATACAAAATAGATGAGAAAATTTTTCCGGATTACTGCATTTTTATTGTACTTGTATTTTGACTTCCCTTTTCCTTAATACTTTTCCTAAAGCAAACACCCCTCTTGCACTTTTGTATTTGATCCACGCCCTCAATTGATTATCTCATATCTGAAAATCCACCTTTGATTTTTCAATAGAAAAATGAGACAATTAGTATTGTGAATTTTCAGTCGACAAATTGGAACCATTAACTATTTCCCCTTACTTTGAATTCATGAACAATCCTGGGATTTGAATCGCCAATTTGTGTTTTACTAATGACATAAAAATAAAAAATACAAACTGAGACAGAACTAATTAGTCTTTATTTTTTCCATCAAAAAACCCTTCTCCATTTCCATTATAACAAAATAGATGAGTATATGTAAACCCCAGAACAAAAATTGTTACACAGAGATATAGGATTTAGATATGTTATCGATAGGGAATTGTCATAAAATTATCCTATCTCACTTGAATTTGGAATTCCCTATTTTTTTTTCATAGAAATTATCTTATGAGAAGCACGACCCCAGGTTGTCCCAAAATAAAAGAAAAAATAAAAGAGAAGTTGGGTAGTCGAGCTATCTGTGTGTTTACTAAATGCAAACCGTCTTCTACTCAAAAAAATCAAAAAAAGTAAAGCTACAAAAATATCTCTTCTCTACGAATCGTTTTTTCCCAATGCAATCCCTAACATAAGCAAACGCTGTGAAGGGCTATATCTATCCAACCCAACTATTTTTCTCAAATTCGAATATGTAATATCCTAATAATGGTAGAATTTGAATAATTTTATTAAGGCTATTCTATCCAAAATCCTACGACTTTCTTACTATTTATTAATATCTTAATAAGTCTAAGTAACGGAATTCTATTTCGAGGACTATTTTCTCAATTCCTTTCTGTTTGGATCTCTCAAAACTTTCCATTTAAGTAGAAAATTCTCTTTATTCCTGCGTTCATATGTAGTTGGTACATTTCATGCCAATATAGGCAGTTGGGTAAAATTTCATGTGATTCAGTAAACAGAACAGAATAGAAATTCCATCAGTGCTAGATCGTCGATCTAATTCGATGAAGAATGTGCTTACTACTTAATAATAGAATATAATAGAATGGGATTTTTTTAGAAATGGGAAATGCAAAATGCTGGGGGGTGCAAATGAGGGAATGTCTACAATACCTGGATTTAATCAGATCCAATTTGAAGGATTTTGTAGGTTCATTGATCAGGGTTTGACAGAAGAACTTTCTAAGTTTCCAAAAATAGAAGATACAGATCAAGAAATCGAATTTCAATTATTTATGGAAAGATATCAATTGGTAGAACCATTGATAAAGGAAAGAAATGCTGTGCATGAATCACTCACCTATTCTTCGGAATTATATGTATCCGCAGGATTAATTTGGAAAACCCGTAAGGATATGCAAGAACAAACTATTTTGATTGGAAACATTCCTCTAATGAATTCCCTGGGAACCTTTATAATAAATGGAATATATCGAATTGTAATCAATCAAATACTGCAAAGTCCCGGTATTTATTACCGGTCAGAATTGGACCATAATGGGATTTTGGTCTATACCGGCACCATAATATCAGATTGGGGAGGAAGATCAGAATTAGAGATTGATAGAAAAGCAAGAATATGGGCTCGCGTGAGTAGGAAACAAAAAATATCTATTCTAGTTCTATCATCAGCTATGGGTTCGAATCTAAGAGAAATTCTAGACAATGTTTATTATCCTGAAATTTTTTTGTCTTTTCTGAACGATAAGGAGAGAAAAAAAATGGGATCAAAAGAAAATGCCATTTTGGAGTTTTATCAACAATTTGCTTGTGTCGGCGGGGATCCGGTATTTTCTGAATCCTTATGTAAGGAATTACAAAAGAAGTTCTTTCAACAAAGATGTGAATTAGGAAGGATTGGTCGACGAAATATGAACCGAAGGTTGAACCTTGATATACCCCAGAATAATAGATTTTTGTTACCACGAGACCTATTGGTAGCCGCCGATTATTTGATCGGACTCCAATTTGGAATGGGTACACTTGACGATATGAATCATTTGAAAAATAAGCGCATTCGTTCTGTAGCGGATCTTTTACAAGATCAATTCGGATTATCTCTGGTTCGTTTAGAAAATGTGGTTCGAGCAACTATATGTGGAGCCGTTCGCCATAAATTAATACCAACTCCTCAGAATTTGGTAACCTCAACTGCATTAACAACCACTTATGAATCTTTTTTTGGTTTACACCCCTTATCTCAAGTTTTAGATCGAACAAATCCATTGACACAAATAGTTCATGGACGAAAATTGAGTTATTTAGGTCCCGGAGGACTGACAGGACGAACTGCTAGTTTTCGGATACGAGATATCCATCCTAGTCACTATGGTCGTATTTGCCCAATTGACACATCGGAGGGAATCAATGTTGGACTTATTGGATCCTTAGCAATTCATGTGAGGATGGGTCATTGGGGATCTCTAGAAAGCCCGTTTTATGAAATTGCAGAAAGATCAACAGGGTTACGACTGCTTTATTTATCGCCAGGT